TCATTTGGCTCTCACGCTCAATTACTTAGAGTAAATTATTATTTTTATGAATGTAATGAGCCTATCCTCTCTTCTTTATTCAAAATAAAAAATTTTTAAAACTAATTTAATGCAAAAACCACAATACTTGGAGGACTCTTCTGACAAAATAAAAATATGTAATTGTCAGCAAAGTTGTTTCGTTTTTTTATTCAGTTTAAATTCCAAAAAATGATTATTACTTGTATATAAGGTCTAGGTTGTCAATTCTGCATTAAATAAAAGAGAGAAAATACTCTTTTTTAGAATACGTGGTTTAAATCCTTTTATCGAAATGAGTGTTCTATATCGATAAATTCATTTTTAAACCATCTCTATATTAACTAACATAGTGATGAAAGAGTACCATGCTGCGTCTAGACTTCAAACGGTTTGCTTTAACCATCTTAATAGCTCCTAGTTGGTTGCTAGAGAATCAAAGTAGATTTGCCAATTAATCACGAAATGCTATGGTTCTTACATATAATAATTTAAGAAGTAATTCGCGAGAGATCGTGCACCTTTATTTCCTAGTTATAACAGAAAGGGGGTACAGCTAATTAGATCCAGCCTATTCTTGAAATAAACAACTCACACACACTCCCTTTCCAAAAAAGATCAATACACCAATCACTACACTTAGATTTATTGGATTTGTTGCTAAAATATCGGTATTAAATACTAAACTCCCGGCGTATGACCAGTGGCTCAAAGAAATGAAAGAATCGGTTATATTTTTCATATAGTTTCCTCTTGACTAAAAAATTGACTAGAGTTCTTTTTCTGTCACCTTGTCCCTCTTACTTTATTCTTAATTCTTATTATTTTTTTTAATTAAATCAAGTAAAAAAATATTCAAGTTATCAAAGTATAAACATAATAAAAAAGAATTTATCTTGACTACGAACGGAAAAAAAAAAGAATTGGCATGCTAATTTCTCGTCTACAAATAAGCCCGTGCTTGCTATAGGTTATTTTCTAATTAAGGAATTGTAGGAAAAAAATCTTGATCTAATTTGAAAAAGCATATGACAATAAAATAATAGAAAATTGTTTTTTCTAAGATTCAACAAAAGGATTCGCAAATAAAAGTGCTAATGCTATAACCAATCCATAAATCGTTAAAGCTTCCATAAAAGCGAGACTAAGCAATAGAGTACCTCGTATCTTTCCCTCTGCCTCGGGCTGTCTCGCGATACCCTCTACGGCTTGACCCGCAGCAGTTCCTTGACCAATTCCGGGTCCAATAGAAGCAAGCCCTACAGCCAATCCAGCAGCAATAACGGAAGCAGCAGAAATCAGGGGATTCATCATAAGTTCCTCGTACCAACAAAAAGAAATGGTTAATGATATAATCCGTCAATGAATTATAATTTAATTATTTCATCAATAGAATCATTAGTTGAAGTAACTAATAACTTCTAATTTAAGTAAGAATCTTTATTGAATAATCCAAACTACTTCGATATCTCTTTTTTAGTTTATATCCACACAGTTTTTGTAAATTCATAAAACTTTCGTTATTCCATTTCTTAGTTCTGAACTCTTATTTCAAATTTTTCATCGCCATAATAATATGAAAACTTATATTTGAACCCATACACAGTAGTAAAAAAAATAAAATATATCTTTAGTTTATATATAACAGTTTATATATAACTAGTCAATATCTAATATTACATAGACATGTCTTTTTTTTTCATAATGTAAATCATTAAATTTAATTGTATTCGAGAATAAATTTATTTTATTCTTCCTATTGCTTTCTATAATATATAAAGTCTTGTCTATTTATTAAGTAAATCATCTTGAAAGGGATCTACATTGCTTTGTACTAAGCTAAAAAAGACTATTTCAACGATGACCCTCCATAGATTCGCCTATATAAGCCGCGGCTAAAGTTGCAAAAATAAGAGCTTGAATACTACTTGTAAATAACCCAAGGAACATAACAGGGATAGGAACCACTGAAGGTACTAAAGAAACAAGAACAACAACTACTAATTCATCTGCTAAGATATTTCCAAAAAGTCGAAAACTAAGCGATAAAGGCTTTGTAAAATCTTCTAAAATGTTAATAGGTAAAAGAATTGGGGTTGGTTGAATATATTTTCCAAAATAACTTAATCCCTTTTTGTTAAGACCTGCATAGAAATATGCCACTGACGTAAGTAAAGCCAAAGCAAAAGTAGTATTTATATCGTTTGTAGGTGCGGCTAACTCTCCATGAGGTAATTCTATGATTTTCCAGGGTAAAAGAGCTCCTGACCAATTAGAAACAAAAATAAATAGAAACATAGTTCCAATAAAAGGAACCCAAGGCCCATATTCTTCTCCAATTTGAGTTTTACTCAAATTTCGAATGAATTCAAGAATATATTCGAATAAATTTTGACCCTCGGTCGGAATGGTTTGTGGATTCCGAACAGCTATAGTAGCTGAACCTAATAAAATAGCAATAACAACCCAAGAGGTAATAAGTACTTGGCCGTGGACTTGGAAACCTCCTATTTGCCAATAGAAATGTTGGCCTACTTTCACACCAGATATATCATATAACCCTTTTAGTGTGTTAATGAAACAAAATAACATATTCATATTGCTCTATAAAAAAATAAAATTTTAAACAAAATTAGTTTTATTCAACTATCTCTTTGTCTACTTGAGTTGGATATTTAAAATATCCAAAAATCTTTTGAATACTAACTAATCACATAATGTCCCCAGTTATTTTTATCGATTTTATTTAAAAAATTCATAAATAATAACCGATTCCAGAAATTCATCGAATTTTTCAAAGTAAAAGTTATTTATCTTATTATTAATCAAGGATTTTGTATATAGCTAGACCGGCCCTCACAAATTGCGAATACTAATTTGTTAAGAATTAAGCGGATTGAAAATATAGAGTCATCATTCGCCGGAATCGAAAGATCTGCAAGATCGGGATCACAATTTGTATCGATTAAACAAATTGTTGGAATTCCTAAAGTAATACACTCTCGCAGAGCTGTATATTCTTCATGCTGATCAATGATGATTACAATATCGGGTAACCCTGTCATATATTTAATCCCGCCCAGATATGTTTGCAGACGGGATAATTGTCTTTTACCCACAGCCGCATCTCTTTTCGGAAGGCGTTTGAACCTTCCCATTTTTTGTTTTATTCTCAAATCCCTGAACTGATGAAGTCTACTTTCTGTAGTGGACCAATTCGTTAACGTCCCGCCAAGCCATTTTTTATTAACACAATGACACCGGGCTTTTATTGCAGCGCATGCTACTGAATTAGCTGCTTTCTTTTTTGTACCAACAATCAAGAATTGTTTTCCTCTACTTGCTGCATCAAAAACCAAATTGCAGGCTTCGGATAAAAAACGAGCAGTTTTTACAAGATTTGTAATATGAATACCCTTGCGCTTGGCAGAGATATAAGGTGCCATTTTAGGATTCCATTTTTTAATACCATGCCCAAAATGAATTCCTACTTTCAACATCTCTTCCAAATTTATGTTCCAATATCTTCTTGTCATTTCTCCCCCACTACCCCCTTTTTTAACAAAAAAGAGACGATAAACCCTGAATTAAAATAAAATAATTGTTCCAATGGAACCTTATCTTCTATTGTAAATTGTCTGTAAATAGACGAATAAGTTATTAGTCTTTTCTATTGCTTACTATTTTGATTACTAACTTAAATTTAATGACTGTACTAAATACATATAGTCAAAAAAATAAATCTTATTTTATAAATCATTAAATCCTATAAATAATTGTTCTGGTCTATCGCGAAAATTCTTTAAGAGTCGCGGATTTTTTTTGTTAAAAAAAGATTCGCAGAGAAGATAGATATTTTTACTTTACTTAACTTATTTTTTAATAAAATATGATATTTTGAAAAAAAAAATTCACTAATCCAGGAAAATTTTAATATATTTTGTATCATTTTGGCGGCATGGCCGAGCGGTAAGGCAAGGGACTGCAAATCCTTTTTTCCCCAGTTCAAATCCGGGTGTCGCCTAATCAACATTAACAAAAATGCGAAATCTCTTCTTCTCTTCTGATATAACTCGCAGAATTCTTTTCGTTAGAAGAGAAGTATAGGAAACGGACCATTGATACTTTGTTTGATTATAAGTATATCGTCTAAAGGTTTTCTAAAAGAAAAGATTGTGAATCCTCGTTCGGATCTAGTATTCATATAACATATTGATAGAGGGGCTATCAATACTTTTTGATTCCCTTCGATTAATAATACTAAGTGCTTGTCTAATACTTAGATCTTGAATAAAATTGTAGTTCCCGGTAGGAAATCCACTTAATAGTTTTGGAAGAGGACATAAGTTGCTTTATATATGACAGACTCACGAGAATCGATGGGTATTTAATTATCTACTAAATATCAGATTGAATGAATAATTTACTTTTATATATATATTATAGATAAATATAGAAGGAGCCAAAAATAAAGAATTTTATTTTCGACAAACCCCAGTCAAGCCTACTTTTTCACAACAATAATCGGAGAGAGGGTACGGATTAGATTAAATAAGTAAATAGATATCTGTAATAGATAGTAATTTCTCCTTTTTTCGAAATTTATTCCTTTATGTTTTGATTTATAAAGTCAATAAAACAAAAAAAGAATAAGACTTATTATTTTTATTTATTATTATTCCTACATGTTTCCATTCCTTTGGGATGTTACTACGCATTTTGGTTGCGTTTAATCTTTTCCATATTAAAAATCATAATCAATTTATATTGGATTGATTTTGCAATAATGTTTGGTCAGCATCTCCTTTTGACTCTACGTCATTGATTCCATATTATTAGTGAGGAAGAATTCTTGCCTATTTATATAGATAGTGGACATAATTCATATAGATATAGTAAGTTTTGCTTGAGCTACTTTAATGGTAATATTTACATTTTCCCTTTCACTCGTAGTGTGGGGAAGAAGTGGGTTATAAAAGTATTACTAAATTAAGTTCCGGAATTAAACCGTATCAATTATTTTATAGCCTGTCCTGTAACGCATTTTGGATTATTTAAAATTTAAAATAAATGGGAATGGACTTCGACTATTTTTATAGATGCATACTGAGTAAGAACAGACTTTTTTTTTTTTATTTCTCTCTTTACTGTTCAAAGAAAAATTCTTTTGTTAAGTGTATACGCCGATGATAAATGATATAGAAATAGGAATTGTCTAATAAAAGACTATGCAATAATAAGATATTGACTCGGACTGGTCACATATTAGGCAGTTTGATTTCTAATTTTAGAAGGTCGATTTATGCTTTATCGACTTATTTCATATCACGGTTCGGGCGTTAAAAATAAGTAAGGTTCCTTTTGCGAATCTACTAAAGAAAGGGAAAAATTAGAATTCCTACTATAAGAATTATTTTAGATTGATCGGAACAAATAGATGTAACAAATTGGATGTTATGTCAATTCCATGAAATAGAAGAAATTAATAGACACATATACGCAAATAATATTGTAGATTGACCCTAAACCTTTATCTTTATTTTAGATTACAACTTTATAGACTAAGATATAGATAGTATGGTAAAAAGATTCATATATTTCTTTATATCATATTATCTATCTTTTAGAGTACTGCCGCTTATAATTATAGTCCGCTCAGTTCATTAAAATTAAGGTGGGAAATTGAAATACTTTTCATTTGACTTCGTCAATTTTTTATTTTGATAAGAATTCAGAAGTAAAGTTTCATTCAAATTTATTTAAAAATTCAAATGAATTAATCATTTTGGCTAACTATTTTTACATAAATGATAAATGATAAGTAGAAAAGCAGTAGGAACTAGAATGAATAGTGTAGTAGCAATAAATGCAAGAATATTTACTTTCATAATCTAATTGGTTTTTTTATTTCGCAATAATTCGGGATTTAATCCTCTAGAGATTAAAGATGGTAAATATTTTATTTGTAAATTAAATTAATTATCTCTCTCTTGAACTTGAATCTAATCAATATATAATGAATAACAATATTTGATCTATCAAATAAACCTGCCACCGCGATTTGAATAGTATAACATAGTAAATTATTTTATCCATACCGAATCACAATTTTGATTCCTGACCTAATAAATACAATTATTTATCAGCCTTTTTTTTCTATAACTTACCTTGCTCTTTTGACAATCACTTGATGATAGAAAGAGAAAAATAAATTGATGTATTTATAGGATATCATATTGGGTTCGATCGGGACTGGCGGGGCTCGAACCCGCAACTTCCGCCTTGACAGGGCGGTGCTCTAACCAATTTGAACTACAATCCCAGGAAAATTAAGGTATCTAGCAGAACGTTTGATTCTTTTTTTTATCTTCGTATAGGATATTTCTGAAAGACAGAGGGGGTTTATACCATCTCATGGTAGATTGGCGAATTATTGGGCCGAGCTGGATTTGAACCAGCGTAGACATATTGCCAACGAATTTACAGTCCGTCCCCATTAACCGCTCGGGCATCGACCCAGCAAGAATAAATTTTAGACTTATTGGTAATCCATGATCAACTTCCTTTAATTTTAGTAGTACCCTACCCCCAGGGGAATTCGAATCCCCCTTATCTCCTTGAAAGAGAGATGTCCTAACCACTAGACGATGGGGGCCAACTTGTCTGATTGTCCTCATAGTCTGATCATAGTATGATGAGTTTGTTGAAATTGTCAATATAAAAATATGATTAGATTTAGATCCGAGGGATTTTTCCTTTTTTAAGAGAATTATATATAAATTTTAGATTCGTCATTCATATTCACGAATCGTTCACTAGAATCGACATTTTCTATATACTATATAATATAAATTGACTAAAACAAATCTATAAAATAAAGCGGAATCCAGAAGTTATCAAATCAAAATTTATTATAAGACTTTAGTTCAATGAAACAAGTATAATCTCTTCATCACACGATTTTATGAAATATCTTGAAATTTCTTTTATGTCAAATTGGGATGTGTACATCTATGTTATGTATCAATCAAGTAAATTTTTTTTTATTGTATCGTTGAAACAATAAAAAAATTTAGGCTGGTTCTGAAATAATTCATTTTACCCTAAACTTGCTAGGCAAATCCATTTAATTATTCAAAAATGAAGCCACTAACCATTATGATTATATTATATTATACTGCATATATATAATATCTTCATATAAAGATTTTATCTACTATAATTATAGTGACTCGTATAATTATAGTGACTCGTTCGGGAATTAAATAAAAAAAGCCCTTTTAACTCAGTGGTAGAGTAACGCCATGGTAAGGCGTAAGTCATTGGTTCAAATCCAATAAGGGGCTTTTATAAAAAAAAGAAAATATTTTTTTTAATACAAAATAAACTAACTAGATAATATGTTATAATTATACAGAATTAGAAGAAAATAATAAAACTGAACATTTGTTCGGTAAATTTTTATGAATAATCATAAGCCATCTCTTGAATCAACAAAAATTCCTATTACCAACAAAATCCATTTGAAAGACTCGAAATCAACAAAAGATAAAGTAAGTGGACCTGACCTATTTAATAATTATGATGATATCTACTATTCTGATATTAAAATTCGATAGAGATAAAACTTGAATTAGAACAGTTGACACACAAACTTACGTAGATAAATCCATGAACTCAATTATTTTTTTTTTTATTTTTTTTTCAACTCATTTCTATCTAATCCATTTTTCTGGCTTGGCTAGGTGGGATAACCGAACCATTCCCTTTACTTGGACAAATCCGGGCAAAATCAATCTATTCAATGAACAAAAAAGGAGAGAGAGGGATTCGAACCCTCGATAGTTCTTTACTATACCGGTTTTCAAGACCGGGGCTTTAAACCCCTCAGCCATCTCTCCGAAAAAAAATAATTTCTCCGAATATAACATGGACCATAGGGGGTGGATACCACTACTAGCTACTAGCGGTCAAAAGATCTCAGGTGTGAATCTACCGATCTATCTATCCATAGATAGAATACAGAATTTTCATTTGTAAAATAAAATTTCCCCTTACTTCATGTACGAATAGAGTAGTCAAAAGGGTATTAATAAGTACAATCAATTTATGGTAAACTGAAATCCCTTGATGATGTATTTTATTAGAAGTTTTTGTCTGATAGAGGTATCAAATGGTATAGTGTCTTTGTTGGTATCTTGGAGTAGAAAAAGCATGACTCTTGTTTTCCAATTAACTGTTTTAATTGCTACTTCATCAATCTTATTGATTAGCATAACCGTCGTATTTGCTTCTCCTGATGGTTGATCAAGTAACACAAATATTGTATTTGCCGATACATCATTATGGATTGGGTTAGTATTTCTGATCGGTATCCTTAATTCTCTCATCTCTTGAACCTCTTGGTCCTAGATCCAAAAATGAAATGCTCCCCAAAATTATAGGGGGTCAAACTTCTTGTATAAAAAATACAATATAATATAATATTAAGTAAATTTTAGATTAAAAAAATTATTGGAACTACTCTAAAGAAAGAGAATCTCTGGCCCGACACTGCACAAATAGAATATGGATATATATGATATATATTATATGTATGAATATATTGTATATCATGAATAAAAAATGTGGATATAGTTTAATGGTAAAATTTCTCTTTGCCAAGGAAAAGACGCGGGTTCGATTCCCGCTATCCGCCCAAGATAAAGATAAAGTAATATTTTGAATATACTAAAGGATTGGGTATAATTGGTTATGATGGTGCAGTGAGTCTATACCTCCTCCCTTTATATCTTTACTACCACTACCCCGAAGGGTATTTACTAGTTATCAGAGCCAAACACCCAATTTTTGGATAAAATGAAACAAAGATGTTGCGGAGACAGGATTTGAACCTGTGACCTCAAGGTTATGAGCCTTGCGAGCTACCAAACTACTCTACTCCGCGCGGAAAGAATTATAATAGAAAAAGAAGGATTGAATGTGCCCCTTTACCATTCTATATAAACGTACTACTCTATTTATACAGAATGGTAAAGGGGCACATTCTCATCATCGACCGTAGAAATGAAATGAAAGGTTAATCCTTACCAACTTGATCTTGTTGCTCCTGGTAACAAACATGCAGAAACCATTTCACGAAGTATGTGTCCAGACAGTCCAAAGTCTCGATAATTAGCTCTTGGCCTTCCAGTCGAAAAACAACGGTGATGAAGGCGTGTAGGTGCACTATTCCGTGGTAGGGATTGTAACTTCCTATAAATTTCTCGTTTGTCATTCAATGATGGAACTTTACTTATTTCTTCCTTTGAGGATCGACGAATCAAATGATATTTCTGTGCCAACTTTTGCCTCTTCTTTTCCTTCTGAATCAAACTTTTTTTTGCCATAATGGTTCAGGTCCTATTTAGTTGATACAAGTCGAATCCTAGATGTAGAAATAGAAAAGGGGCCTTCTATCCATCGAAATAAATTAGATTATCACAGATATAACACATTCATTAGCAAAATTTGCCCGATGTAGAGGCAATCAAGAAAGCCGCGTAAGTGAATATATAACCTACAAAAAAATGGGCTAATCCAACCAATCTTTATTGCACAATGGAAAGAGCCATGGGTTTATCTTTCCATCAAATCAAATTGGCCAAAAGTGTGCGTTCATGAGTCCATGCTAAAGTTTCAATCAATTCCTGCCAATATCCAGCCAGAAAATTAAGAACATAAATCCAGTAGCCCAAATAAGATGTCTAAATAAGAATATCCACGCTCAGACCGATAAACTATTCATACCAAAAGAAAAAGGTTATACCCATTGATCAGTTGTGAAGAGTTTAACCGTAAATAATCAACTAATCAAATAAATGGAAGATTCATTAAACTGTGAAAACATTACCTTACCATACATAATGTGATGTGTTTCCAATGCCAAGAAAAAGTAACCTATCCAATAGTATTTAACATCCAATAAACTGCCAAATAAAAT